TTCATAGAGATAGAGGACATAATTCACATGGATATAGTAAATCTCGCTTGGGCTGCTTTAATGGTAGTCTTTACGTTTTCCCTTTCACTAGTAGTATGGGGAAGGAGTGGACTCTAGAAGTACTACTAATTGAGTTTAGGAACTAAACAGTATCACTTTTTTTTATAGATCGTTCGGCAAAGTTTTTTTTATTTAAAATTTCACTATTTCAATTTAAAATTTTATTTTTAAATTGAAATAGAAATGAAAAATATCTTCATTTCGAAATTCTCTTGGATTTTAGTTGAGTAATGTATTCTATGAATAATAAATATATATGAAGAATACTCTTTCAATCAAAGAAATATTTCAATTATTTCCGTGTTCGTATTTTGAAAGTAAAAAAAGTAAAAGGAATACAAATGGTAGGAAATTTATTCCAACTGAATTCTTCATAAATTTTCTATTTCGATGAACTGACTCTTACCAAAGTTAGATATGGACCATGAGGAAGAACGGAACTTTTTTTTATTTTGTTTACCTCTTTACTGTTCAAAGATCAAAGAGAAAACAATTCGGTTATTCCATTACGTGGATACACATTGGGAAACAACATAGTAGTTGTCCAACGAGATACTGCACATCCTAAAATATTGTCTTGGGCGAGTCACATATTGCGCCGCTTGTTTTAGTTTTACTATTTTAGAAATTTGATTTATGTTTTGCTTGTTTTATTGAACCCATTTCATATCATGGTTCAAACGTTAAAAGTCGACGGGTTTTACTAATCCTTTTCGAAATCCGAAGAAGTTCCCATGGATCATTTGTCAACTCCTCAATCAATGACTTCTTCGATAGGTATAATAAAATAATCTTTTAGTTAGCATTCCGACGAAGAAGTCATTGATTCTTTCGATCGGGATTCATATTGAAAATAATCAGAAATCTAGGAATTCTAATCGTAAAAGTCGCTTTCGATTATTTCAAATTAATTTAATTGAAATCAACACAAATTAAATACAAATAGATAAAGCAAAGAAATAGAATTGGGATACTATATAATATACATTATCACTATATATATTATATATACGTAATTAAATCTATTATATATACGTAATTAAATAGATTTCTATATATATAGAAAAGGAATATGATGATACTATTGTAGATTGATCTATATTAATCTATATTAAATTAACCCGCATTACAATACAACTTTATACACTACAATAACAATACTAGATAGTATGGTAGAAAGAAATATCTGAATCTTTCTACCATACTATCGTATCTCATAGAATACGACTGATTCTAGTCTGCCCATTTCATTTAAGACGCGAAATTTTTATCCTTTTCTTCTCTGCAATTATTGATAAGAAATAAAAAATCAAGTTTAATTCAAATTAATCACCTTGGCTGACTGTTTTTACGTATATTATAAGTAAAAAAGCAGTAGGAACTAGAATAAACAGTGCAGTAGCAATAAATGCGAGAATATTTACTTCCATAATCTCATTGTTTAATTTTTCTTTAATTCGCAATAACTCGGGAGTTAATCCCATAGAGATAATAAATCTTTCGCCTGTAAATTCAATGGGATGCATTACATCTCGATGATATCGAATCGGATCAATATCATGAATAACAATATCGGAGCTATCAAATCGATTCATCGTCAAGAATTGAATAGTATAACATAGGACGATCTTTTATCCATACTGAACTCAAAATTTGATTCCCGATACAATCAATAATTCCTTTATTTATTTATCATTCTTTTCCATTCTTTCTTTTCTATAACCTACCGCCCTCTTTGTACAATCATCTGATGAAGTATCATCTAACCGCCTTTCCACTTACCATTGGTTCTAAACAAACCCCAACAAACAATAGAAGCTCAATGAAAAAAAAGGAAGGAGCTAAGTTATAACCTCCTTTTTTTAATGATCCAATCTTCTTGGAAAACAAAAGAAGTATGATAAAGACGAGTACAAATTCCGGTATAAAAAAATCGAATATTCCATCAAATTAACTATTTTTTTATATATTTATATATAAATTTAAAAAGTTTGTTCTTTCAAGGAAAAACCCTTATAAAATAAAAAAAAAATGCATTACCTCGCTAATAAAAAAGTGATCCTTGTTTGATCTTTATTTTTTAAATATCCTCTTTCATTGGATTAGTAATGGGACGCATATATCAAAAGCTCAATGCGAAATTTGAATGAGATAGATTATTTCAAATTAGTAAAATTTGAAATTGAGGTTACACAAAATAGGGCCCGAAAAGGATATACTTTTTTTTTTAATCTTAAAAAAAAGTATTCTATACTATTCTATACACAGTAACTATGTTCAATTTATTTTATATTGTACAAATTCCATTTATGTATGTACTCCCGGGAAACATACAATACTCTACTCTATTTCATATTTCACAGATCGGGAGTAATTGAAAAAGCCAGACCCAGTACAGTACGGTATCCCGTGGAATCCTGAATCTGATGCTAATAATATAATAATTGTACTAATCCACATATGCCTCTCTCCCATCAATCGAATCGGTACTAGTCGAAGAAATGGAAATTCCCCCATTTGGTTTTTGGTTGATGATAAATGTGAAACGAAAAAGAAAAAAAGAAGAGGGATCGCTGTTGGGAATGAAATTATGTTATTTGGACTTCTTTTCACAAAAAATAGAGAGATGAATTGATATAGTTTTTTATTGGATTTGGATTCGTCGGGACTGACGGGGCTCGAACCCGCAGCTTCCGCCTTGACAGGGCGGTGCTCTGACCAATTGAACTACAATCCCAAGTAAATACCATAATAAAATAAAGTATACATATTTTTATGATTTCATTCTAACCCTTTCAATTTCGATTAGAATTGGCGTGTTGTAACAGAGCTGCGAGTGTGATATATCGATACCCATATGTATATGTACTTTAGTGAGAGCAGCCGGTATTACTAGTAATCCTTTCGTTATTGCCAAATCAATTGGATAATCACTCGTTCAATCAAAAAAGTTTTTTTTTTATTTACTCTTTTCCTTAAACTTTACTTTATAGTTACGGATCCTGATATGAATCTAGATCATTAGCAAGATCAGAATTTCTTGTAACTTGTAAAAAGAGAGTAAATAAATAGTGGTATAGATATATCATAAAATGGATTTCTTCCGTATTGGGATTGGGGGATCGGGCATTTCTGGAGAGCAACAAATGGGTTATATTATATCATTTCATGGCGGATCGGCAAATTATTGGGCCGAGCTGGATTTGAACCAGCGTAGACATATTGCCAACGAATTTACAGTCCGTCCCCATTAACCGCTCGGGCATCGACCCAGGAAGAATCAATTCCAGGCTTATTGATAATCCACGATCAACTTCCTTTCGTAGTACCCTACCCCCAGGGGAAGTCGAATCCCCGCTGCCTCCTTGAAAGAGAGATGTCCTGAACCGCTAGACGATGGGGGCAGACTTGCACGACCGCCATCATACTATGTTCATAGTATGAATAGTTTTTTAAAATTGTCAATATAATGGAATGATATGACTCGATACGAAGGATCTTTCCGTCTTTCACGATTCTTTCTATACAATTTTTTTCGATAAAAGTTTGGTTCAAAGGCCACGCCGAATCTCTTTATCCGAATCTCTTTATCAATGATTCAATGAAATATCTTGGATCTATGTTAAATTAGTGGATACATGTATCACTCAAATGAATTTAGTTATGATGTCAATTAGGATAGTCTTGAAACAATTCATTGTATTGATATTTATCAAATCCAATATCAATAAACCGTTTTATTTTACCTATATTATATATTCTATATTAAATTATATTAAATTCTTTAATTTACTTTTACTGGATAAAGAAAATTTTTCATTCCTGAATGAACCCTTATACTTATTATAAGATATATCTATGTACATCTATTATAATAAGTATATATACTAAACTCATAGTGTCTTTATTCAGGAATTGGATCAAACAAGCCCTTTTAACTCAGTGGTAGAGTAACGCCATGGTAAGGCGTAAGTCATCGGTTCAAATCCGATAAGGGGCTTTGATTTTTTTATAAATCATAAAACTCCGGCAGTAGTATTCATATTTGAAGTGCGAATAAAGATATTGTTGATCTTTGTAATAAAGTAATAAAAAAAAAGTAACAAACCGTATAATTTAATATTTTAATATATAATCAAAATCAACATTATAACATTATAATTAATTAGAGTATGGTTATAAATTTGCTATTTTAATAAATTAAATATATTATTAAATAAAAAATATATTATTTATTATTAAATAAATAATATAATTATTATAAATATTATATTAAATATTATAATGAATGTAAGGATAAGTCGTCTCGTTAAATCTTCAAATATTACTATTCCTTTCCTATTTTCCATTATTCCAATTAAATCGATTAGAAATCAACAAAATAAAAAGTAAGTGGACCTAACCCATTGCATCATAATTATATCCACTATTCTGATATTAAAATTCGATAGAGATGAAATTGGATCTTTTTTTTCTTTGGACTACGCGGGAATCTGTCGATATATCCGATTTAATCTTCTTGTTCCTAGACGTTCTATAGGAATAAATTAGGAATGAATAAATTACTATTCCCTTCCTTTACCGAGAAACATTTATTCCAAGTCACAACATACGAGCCATTTTAAATATCTTTCTTTGATTCCAATTCCAGAACACAAGATCCGTTTTATTAGTTATATCTTATATATCTATTTATATATCTAGCAAATCGCTATTTCATGTACTAAATATTTCCATCCATATTGATACATGCAATATTTTTGTTCCGACAACGTAATGGGGAATGTATGCGAGAAGGGTACTTTCATTTCGAGTCTCATATTATTTAATATTTAATTAACTAATATGTATTTAATTCAATACAATATATTAATTTAATAATAGGAAATTTATTAAAAGAAAATAAAAGAGTAAAGTAGAAAGTAATAAAATAGTAGAAA